AGTAGAAAAAAAAATTATCCAAAGTTATATACAAGTCGCTACCCCCCCCTTAGGTATTTCTTTTTTCTTTAATTGAATTTCATTTGATTAGACGGAAGTTCCTTAAAAACTTCCGCTTTCTTTAAAAGATTCTGAACAGTTCCTGTGGGTTGAGCACCTTTTTCAAGGAAATATAGAATAACAGGAACATTTAAATAAGTTTGATTCTTTATTGGATCATAAAAGCCCACTTTTCTAAGATCTTTTCCTTCTCTTCGGGATCGAACATCAGTTGCAACGATTTGATAGACGGCTCATTGGGATAGATATAGATGAGCAATACCCCCCCTAGAACCGTATAGGAAGTTTTCTCCTCGTACGGCTCGAGAAAAAATGATTTGATTCAAAGGTTTGTCTATGTATGCAATTCTAAGAAATTAAATGACAAATGGGCCATCAATTAGACTATGATTTCAGTCTTTTTTTTTCTTACTGAAAATGAAAAAGAAACCATTCGTACTCATAACTCAAGTTGGATAACTCTCAAATAGCTCAAAGGAAAAATCTTTAGTCAATTTCATTTATTGAGTGGTCTTTACTCCCTTTTGTTTGTCTCGTTTAAATTCTATTTGGATTCTTTAGTCTGATCCAGTTATTGAGACTATCGAGACAATTAAAATGGTGTTTCCTTGTTCTTAGATCCTTTATCCTTATTTTAAATCAGTGGGTTTAGACATTACTTCGGTGCTTCTTAATCCTTTCAAAATGGCAGCAACATACCCTTTTTGATTTCTTTCTAGCAAAAAATCCTATGGACAGTTGATTCCCGCATGATACACTTTGAATCGAAAAAAGTTTGATCAATTCCAACAAGTTTTGCTTTTGAATTGGAAACTTGCTCGAATTGGATCCTTTCGATTTCTATATATGGAAGATACACTTACGAAGTTGTTCCAATTGATTAATTGGCATTAACCCTAGATCCTTGCCCCTGAGAAATGAATTAATCCTTTCTACTCGAGCTCCATCGTGGACTATTTTCAACCCAACAAAAAACGAAGGGTTCGAGTGTAACAGAACAAACAATGTCGAGCCAAGAGCACCCTCATTCCTAGATAAATCGAAAATGGTGGATGTAAAAATCCACAACGGATCGTGTCCTTCAAGTCGCACGTTGCTTTCTACCACATCGTTTCAAACGAAGTTTTACCATAATATTCCTCTAATTTGGAACCGGTATGGAATTGATTCAATTATGGAATCATGAATAGTCATTGGTTCAGCTGTCCATAGACATCGTAATCTAGACTTCTTCTTCTCTATATAATATATAGTCTATATAATTATAGTCTATATAATTATAGTCTATATAATATATAGAGATATATAGAACGATTTTTTTCTAAAAAAATCTTAGCAAGACAGCATCTTTAACATACATAAAGAATCTATAGATAATAGAAAGAAATAGAAATATATAAACGACTCACTTTTTGAACCTGCATCTTCAAGTGACTCAATAGGATAGATTAAATGATTTCCTATTTTTTGAGTACTAAAGATTCCAAATGATTCAAAATAGTTATTAAATCTATTTCTAATTGAAATTGAAAAAGTTTCCTATTTAGACATCATTATTTCATTTTCTTTAATTTAAAGAAAATTGGACAATAAGCATTACGTTTGATCTTCATAGGAAGATAAGTCTTTCTTTTTTAATTGACTCATCACTGATTTAATTGAAAATCGATAAATAGATCAAAGAAAAGAAGAAAGAAATCCAATTTTTTTTTCATGAGATGTATAAAAAAATGATGTAAGTTAAGATTTGAATCTTTATTCTTTTCATCTGATTACGAAAATCAAAATCGAAAAAAAATCGGGAGGGGTTTTTGTATCTATCAGATAGACTGAACAGTTGTCACTATGATAGAAATTTTCTAATATTGAATTTAAATTTAAATAATTTAAAGGATCACAAATCTTTTTCACAAAAACCAAAAAATTATTGTCGAACGATACATACCATATAAGCTAAACATTTCCTCATTTTATATGATTATATGGTATGTATTTTGTTTAACTTTAACATGGGGTTGAGTAATATTTTACTAATCGACTCCTGTCATTAAAGTAAATAAAAGGGATAGGATAAACCACCCCTGCCTCTATCGTTACATAGATTTCCAATTTTTCATTAGAGCCAAACACGAAATACCTAAATAAAATGAGATTCAAAGAAAAAACGTTGGCTCCATATCATATAGAAATATGTTATGAAACTTGATCATTTGTTAATGAGATTCGAACAAACACATATAGTTAAATTAATATGGATTAACTCCTATCCACTCCCCTACTTCTTTCTATCAGAATAATGGAGCATAAAAAAATGGATAGGGCTGGGACGGAAGGATTCGAACCTTCGAATATCGGGACCAAAACCCGTTGCCTTACCGCTTGGCCACGCCCCATTTCAATTTCTAATCTACACGAAAAAACAATAGTATTGTTATTGGTT